AATTACTTATGGACATCGTATACAGATAAACTACCCGATTAGATAATATTGTGTACCAATTTATGTTCTGGGATTTATATATACCCGGAATTGCTGTTATAATTGAAATTGCGAAGGATTTTTTTTCAATAAAAAAACCAATACTGATTGTATCAATTTTTATTTTCTTATATCATTAAGGAAACGCAATTTGAGATTCAAATTTACGAATCATTCATGAATTATATAATAGTTAACGGTTCCAGTTTGTGCTGAATTTTTTCTTTTATGACTGAAAAATCAAAATTTTGTTTTTCACTAGAAAAGTAAGGGAAATTTTTAGAGATTGTATGGTTTTAAGATACTATACAATCAATCGAAGGGATGGATCCAACTCAAACAAAAAAGAAAGATTTCTTTTAGAAAAGGAATTAAGGAAAACGGGATTAAGATTCAAAATACAAGTACAATAAATAAGAAGACAAAAGGATAATTTTTTGATAGATTTTGATTTGGTATCGTTTTGGCGGCATGGCCGAGCGGTAAGGCGGGGGACTGCAAATCCTTTTTCCCCAGTTCAAATCCGGGTGTCGCCTAATCACCAAAAGAATTGACATACCTTCTTCTGTTTTGCTGATAGAATTTGGGAAATTTTTCCGGCGGAAGCAAACGGAAGAAACTGATAAATCGTGATAGTCCTTCCATTACTAACGGAGTGTCTACGGGCCGGGTTTTGAATTAGATTGGATAGCAGGACGGAAATCAAATTCCGTTTTTAGTTGCGGAAAGGCCAGAAGATACTTTGTATACATATTCATCAAAGTCTTTGAGTACTCCGGCATTCAATCAATATTAATTCGATTGAATGAGTAATTGGCTTTTACTTAATATACCTTTTATACCTTATATACTATACCTTTTTTCTTTTTTCGTTAACCCCTAGTTAAGAACAGAACATAATAGGGCGTCCTCCGATTGTTTCATAGAGACAATAAGGGGTAAGGATTAGATCAAAACAAAATGGGAAAGAAATAGGGTATGGGTTGGGTAGTGATCTACCTTTCTTCTATTTTTTTAGACTTTTTACTTAACTTAATGAAGGACAACAAAAGAAAGAATAGATTTTTAGTATTTCTACATATTAGTAGCATTTCTTTGATACTTCCAAGGGGGTCTCCGCATATTTTGCTTGTGCTTAATCTTTTCTGATTATACTAGAAATCTTATAAGACCCCTTATAAGTTAGAGTTGGATTTATTGGATTGTTTCATCAACGACGTTAGGTCAGAATTTTTGACTCTGCGCCAGTGATTCCACTATTATTTATTAGTGAACAATAATTCAAGAATTCCTTCATAGATAGGGGACATAATTCACATGGATATAGTAAATCTCGCTTGGGCTGCTTTAATGGTAGTCTTTACATTTTCCCTTTCACTCGTAGTATGGGGAAGAAGTGGACTCTAGAAGTACTACTAATTGTAATTGAGTTTAGGAATTAAACTGTATCAATTTTTTTTATAAATCGTTCAGTTCTGAAAAGCTTTTTTTAGTTGAAATTTCATTATTTCAACACTATTTCAATTTAAAATTCAATTTTTAAATTGAAATAGAAATAAAAAAATATCTGCATTTCAAAATTCTCTTGGGTTTTAGTGTAGTAATATAGTTTATGAATAATATATATGAAGAATACTCTTTCAATCAAACAAATATTTCCATTATTTCCGTGTTTGTATTTCGAAAGTAAAAAGAATACAAAGTAAAAGAAATACAAATGGTAGTAAATTTATTCCAACTGAATTCTTGATCAATTTTCTATTTCGATGAACCGACTCTTACTAAAATTAGATATGGACCGTGAGGAAGAGTTGCACTTTTTTTATTTTACTTTTTTGTTTCCCTTTATTCAAAGAGAAAATAGTTCTGTTATTACATTACGTAGATACACATTTTCTATCGGAAACAACACAGACATAGTAGTTCTCTAACGAGATACTACACAGACTAAAATATTGTCTTGGGCGAGTCACATATTGCGCACTTCCCGTTTGTTTTAATATTTTGGAAATTTTATTTATGTTGTACTTGTTTTATTGAACTCACTGTTCAAACGTTAAAAGAGGTTTACTAATCCTTTCCCCCCCCTTTTTTGAAATCCGAAGAAGTTTCCATAGATCATATGTCAACTGATCGATCAATGACTTCTTCGTCGGAATGCTAATAAAAAGATTACTTTATTTTCTTTTATTATACCCATCGAAGAGGCCCTTGATTCTTTTGATCGGGATTCATATTGAAAATAATCAGCAATCCAGGAATTAGAATCGTACGAGTCACTTTTCAATTATTTCAAATTGATTGAAATCAACACAAATTAAATACAAGACAGATGGATAAAGCAAAGAAATAGAATTGGGGGGGCACTATATACATTATATATAATATGTAATTGATATCGATATATACCAATATATAGGAATATGACGATACTATTGTAGATTGATCTCTATTAAATTAACCCGGATTACAATACACCTTATATACACTACAATAACAATAGTAGATAGTATGGTAGAAAGATTCAGATATTTCTTTCTACCATACTATCGTATTTCATAGAATACGGCTAATTCTAGTCTGCCCATTTCATTTAAGACGCGAAATTTGAATCCCTTTCTTCTCTTCAATTATTGATAATATTGATAAGAACTAAAAAGTCAAGTTTAATTCAAATTAATCACCTTGGCTGACTGTTTTTACGTATATTATAAGTAAAAAAGCGGTAGGAACTAGAATAAACAGTGCAGTAGCAATAAATGCGAGAATATTTACTTCCATAATCTCATTGTTTCATTTTTCTTTAATTCGCAATAACTCGGGAGTTAATCCCATAGAGATAATAAATCTTTCGCTTGTAAATTCAATGGGATGAATTACATCTTGATGATATCGAATCGGATCAATATCATGAATAACAATATCTGCACTATCAAATCAACTCATCGTCAAGAATTGAATAGTATAACATAGGAAGATCTTTTATCCATACCGAACTCCAAATTTTATTCCTGATCCAACCAATAATAATAATTCCTTTTTTTTTTTTTAGCATTCTTTTTCATTCTTTCTTTTCTATCACCTACCGCCCTCTTTGTACAACCATCTGATGAAGTATCATTGAACCGCCCTTACACTTACCGTTGATTCTAAACAACCCCCAACAAACAATAGAAGCGAAATAAAAAAAAAGGAAGAAGTTCGAAACTTCTTTTTTTACTGATCTAATCTAATCTTCTTGAAAAACAAAAGAAGGATGATAAAGACGAGTACAAGTTTCGGTATAAAAAAATCTAATATTCCATCAAATTAACTATTTTATTTATTTTTAGCTAAAAATTTCAAAAGTTTGTTCTTTCAAGGAAACCCCTTAATAAAAAAATTGCACCCCCCCTAATAAAAAAGCGATCCCTGAAAGTATTCTATTACAATAACTATGTTAAAGTTATTTTATATCGTGCAAATTCCATTTATATATGTACTTCCGGGAAACATACAGTACTCTACTCTATTCGACAGATCAGGAGTAATCGAAAAAGCCATACCCAGTACAGTATGGTATCTCTTGGAATCCTGAATCTGATGCTACCAATAATTGTCCTAATCCACATATGTCTATCTCCCATCAATCGAATCAGTACTAGTCAAAGAAATGGAAATTCCCCCATTGCTGATAAATGTGAAATAAAAAAGAAAAAAAAATAAAGAAGAGGGATTGCCGTTGGGAATGAAATTCTACTTACTTTCTTTCACAAAAAATCTTTCCCAAAAAATAGAGAGCGGAATTGATATATTTTTTTATTGGATCCGTCGGGACTGACGGGGCTCGAACCCGCAGCTTCCGCCTTGACAGGGCGGTGCTCTGACCAATTGAACTACAATCCCAAGTAAATACCATAATAAAATAAAGTATTATGTATACATATTTTTATGATTTTATTCTAACCCTTTCAATTTAGAATTTAGATTCAAATTGGCGTGTTGTAACAGAGCCATGAGTGATATATTGATACCCATATGGGTATGCGCTTTAATGAGAACGACCTGGATTACTAGTAATCCTTTCGTTATTGCCAAATAAATGGGATAATTACTCTTTCAATGAAAAAGGGTTTTTTCTTTACCCCTTTCCTTAGATTTTATTTTATACTTACAGATCCTAATTTGTTGGAAAAATAGAGTAAATAAATAGTGCTATAGATATATCAGAGAAGAAAAATTCTCTTCCGTATTGGGGGATCGGGCATTTCTGGAGAGCACAAAATGGGTTATATGATACCTTTTCGTGGTAGATCGGCGAATTTTTGGGCCGAGCTGGATTTGAACCAGCGTAGACATATTGCCAACGAATTTACAGTCCGTCCCCATTAACCGCTCGGGCATCGACCCAGGAAGAATAAATTCCAGGCTTATTGATAATCCATGATCAACTTCCTTTCGTAGTACCCTACCCCCAGGGGAAGTCGAATCCCCGCTGCCTCCTTGAAAGAGAGATGTCCTGAACCACTAGACGATGGGGGCATACCATACTTGCAGGATCGCCATCATACTATGCTCATAGTATGAACAGTTTTTTTAAATTGTCAATAGAATGGAATGGTATGACTCGATACGGAGGATCTTTCCATCTTTCACGATTCTATAGCATTTTTTTCCGCCAATAATTTAGTTCATAATTTAGTTCCGAGACTGCGCCAAATTTCTTTATCAATCATTCAATGAAATATGTTGGATCTCTGTTAAATTAGCGGGTACATGTATGAATCAAATGAATTTCGTTATGATGTCAATTAGGATCGGAAACAATTCATTGTATTGCTATTTATCAAATCCAATATCAATAAACCGTTTTATTTTACCTATATTCACTAGTATATCCTCCCCTAGAATTTTATTTACCGGACAAGTCAAATTTTTCATTTCTGAACGAACTGTTATACGTATAAGATATAGTCTTATAT